CTGTACTGCAGAAATTAGGAATAAAGAATCTATATCAAAATCAAAGAAAGATCTAACTTAACTGTTGGAATAATGGTATCCATTGTTATTTGCTTTGATACATTGCTGTCAATAAGATTGGTGAATTAGGCGAAAGGTACGGAAAGAGAGGGATTCGAACCCTCGGTAAACAAAAGCCTACATAGCAGTTCCAATGCTACGCCTTGAACCACTCGGCCATCTCTCCTACATAATGATTATGGCCCAGAAACCGAGTGAATAGTGAGTCATTCATATTAGTTGGATAGGTACGTACAATCAATTCTAAATATAAAAAAATTGATCAAACTTTTCATCAAAGAAAAATCCTTCCGGGGATAAAGATCAATTTTTTTTGTGAAAAACTGTTAAAAACTGTTAAAAAAAAGATATATATCTATTCATTTTTGTGAAGATGGCGCTCCCATTTTTTTCCAATAGTTATTCTTTATTTCTACTAAATAAAATCAATTTTATACCAGGTTAAATCAATGAATTAGAATGAATCAATCGATCCATTTTTTTTTTAAACTATGTTTAATGGATACTTTTCTTTTAGATCATGATTCTATTTATAAATCATGGTTATATTTCGTTTTTTAGACTATGATTCCATAAACTTCTAAAATTCTTTTCCAGTTTTAGATTTTTCAATAATAACTCCTTACCCCCATGGATCTATTCCAAATTAATGAATCATCACAGGAATTTTTATATTTGATTGTTATAGTGTATACCCACTATGTAATGCACACAACACAAAACAGACGGTTCATCATAGAATGATCATTCGAGTCTTTTTACTCTTTGTAGCATATCAATTCAGATTTCTCTAATTATCCTAATCTGTAAGATAAATTCTTTGATTCTTTAACCTTGATAAAATATAAAATCGGAATAGTTCCTTTCATTCTTATACTACTACATTTGGATTAAATTAAATCTAATTTTTTTTATTGATTCCTTTCAAAAATAATAATAATAATTTGAATAGAAAATAATTTGAATAGAAGGTCATATCCTTTTTTTTTTTTAATGATTCTTTTTTTTTATGTTATTTCGTACTGTATAATTCCTTTGCTTGTGGGATCATTTTCTCACAAGAGGTAAGTAAAAGAAATTATAGAATGGATTGCTACCTATGCCCAGATCTCGGATAAACGGAAATTTTATTGATAAGACCTTTTCAATTGTAGCCAATATCTTATTACGAATAATTCCGACAACTTCAGGAGAAAAAGAGGCATTCACCTATTACAGAGATGGTGCGATTTGATGTTCTTTTTTATTTACCGTTTTCAGTCTTCGGAGAAAGATACATTATTCGGGAGAGAAAGAAAAAAAGATTATTGAAATAAATCTACGCTTATCGTGAAGGTGAAGTTTGTAAATAAAACAATTCCTTCTGTCGTGTATCCCCGATTAATGCAGCCTCAGATGCTTCAATTGTAGATTCTAGTATTGAGCGAAAGGTTACACCTATGGGTTAGGTCAATCTTACTCCACTAGTACCAATAGGCAGCATAGGGGAAGAAGCACTACGCCCAGGAATCAACAATATGAAAACTTTGTTATAAAATTTTACCTTTTCTTTATCGGAATCGGGACTAACAAGAATGGTTGGTACAACAAACATCCATCTCGTTCGTATTTTGGATACCCATATAACCATCGAAGACTGTTGAAGTGACTAATTCCTGGAAATTAAGGGGTGTTAAGAACAAAGAAATTGTTAGAGTTATCATTTTTATCTAGTACCAAGATACTTGATATTAAGAAAAGATCTTTTACAGGAAGGTTGGCTAGAGATTTCTTGTAAAAACACTAGCCCCGTTCGGTTCATAATGAAATAATTTCAATCTTTTTGATTTCATGGATTATTCTCATTATGCACATAAAAAATAAAAAAGGAGGAGCCGTATGAGATGAAAATCTCACGTACGGTTCTGGAACGGAGATTCTTTGAATCGAATGACGACCGTAACGGATGTCGGCTCAATCCGAAGGAAATTATGCGGAAGCTTTACAGAATTATTATGAAGCTATGCGACTAGAAATTGACCCCTATGATAGAAGTTATATACTCTATAACATAGGCCTTATCCACACAAGGAATGGAGAACATACGAAAGCTTTGGAATATTATTTTAGGGCATTAGAACGAAACCCTTTCTTACCACAAGCTTTAAATAATATGGCCGTGATCTGTCATTACGTGCGACTATCTCCACTATAGAAAGAAAAAAAAGGAAAGAAAGAACAAATCCGCTAATAACTAATAAATACTAGAAAATAGGCTTTCTACATATCATATTTATCGTGTCCAAAACAACGATTTTTATCAGCTGTAGCAAATAAAAAGTAAAAAGAAAGAAACTTCATAGAAGTCGAAATATGAAGAAATAAGTATGCCTAGATCCTTTAATCGATGGATAAAGAAAGGATCTAAATTGATAGAATAAGCATCGTAAAGATCAATTAG